TCTTTTCCTATCTATACTTTCAATATGCGATAAAAAAAAAGAATAAGATTCTATCTGTTCTATTTGAGAAAAGTGAAAGGTGCGTATTTTCTTCCCTTTTATGATACACGCATCCTTCTCATAATGAATAGAGAGCGGGTAGCGGGAATCGAACCCGCATCGTTAGCTTGGAAGGCTATGGGTTATAGTCGACGTCAATTCATTATTTTTAACGTCTCTAATTCAAAACCGAACATGAAACTTTTATTTCATTCGGCTCCTTTATGGAAGATGGCTGGATTCCATAATCTAAGCCATAAACGAACTAAAAGAAGTTGCTTCATAAGATCTATGTCCGCTTTTCTGTCTGAATGTATACCAAACAAATTGCTTTCTAGATGATCCCTCTAGAAGACGAGGGGTATTTTGAAAAGTCCTTCTAGTTACTTCGTTCTCTATTTCTCCTTGCGTGAATCTTGAGGAAAGAAATTTTTGTTTCCACCCGAGCTGAAATAAAATGTCGATAACTTTAGTAAACCAAAGTCGTCCTTTATTAGCTATTGTGCTTCAACCTCTTCAAATGAAAAAATTGAAGATCTAGTTACGATTAGAAGTACACTTTTGTATCTTCCTCCATGGATTCTTTACTTAATACTCATTCAATTGTTAAGTCTTGATACAGCGCAAAAAAATTATGCTTCGCGATTCCCTACTCCAATGTGAAAATTTATAATGGACTTTTGGGTACAAATCACGAAAATGTATATGATTCCTCAAATCGCTTATTGAGAGGTAAAGGATTCAATCCTTTCTAAGAAATAAAGTTTTTAATCGGAACGGAATATGAATAAAACCTAAAGACCCCTTAACTATTTCAGTTGTTAATAGAACGAATCACACTTTTACCACTAAACTATACCCGCTACATTGTGATTATTGTATATGAATGGACCATTTGTCGAACAAGAACATTACTCTATGTAATAATATAATAAATAAAGATAGGATTAAGGACAAAATCCTAAATGAAATTGGAAATGAGAGTGCTCGGGTCTTTTCCTGGAGAAACTTAATGAGATAAGAAAAGGAGGGCCTTTTGACCTTGAAAAAATGTGTGTTCTTGAGGGGTTATTTAGTAGAAGACCTGCCCCAAAAGAACTATATAGCATAACAAGAAATGGCCTGGCTAGGTACCGACCCGGCCAGGTGGGGGAATCAAATAAAGGACGGACCCTTCGGATCGGATGAAATAAAATTCAAAGGGTACTCTTTAACGTACCAACTTCACTCTTTTTTTTTTCTATTTTTGAAATACTTTTTCTTTACTTCAGGGGTAACATAGTCATTATCCTTTGTTAATTGGGAGAGATGGCTGAGTGGACTAAAGCGGCTGATTGCTAATCCGTTGTACGACTTCTTCGTACCGAGGGTTCGAATCCCTCTCTTTCCGTTTCTTCCGACGGCTTAATATTTTCTTTCGACTTCAAATTCAAAAAAAAAAATCTTGAGACCCTTTTTTTTTTATTTTATCTTTTATCATAGTTCACTATCTGTAATAGAGAAACTCATAAGAAAATGAATAAATCAAACAACAAGAAATCCTTTCTTTTTTTATTCCTCACGCCCTGGATTACGCCCTGGATCATTCGATAGGAATCCAAAGATAAAGAGAGAAACAAAAAATATCACTACTGTGTAAACGAAGAGTTTAAGAGTAAGCATTATACAATCTCCAGGATAAGATCCTATTTTTTGGAAAAGGAGAATAGATTATCTATTTTTATACCCCATATTCTAGGTTTGACACCAAACCAATAGATGAAGTGGTTTAGAGATAAATCAAAAAAGAAAAAACCTAATATCTTTTCGGTATCCAAATTCTCTGTCATATCTACAGTTACTGTGGGGGGATTTACTAGTTTCTTGTTCACTGGAAGGCGAAGAAGGGCAAAACGAGGAAATGAGATGATTCAGATTCATCGCGCCTATTCAAGAATTTCCATGTTTGAATCGAGGGTTCATATCATAATGTAATAGATCCGATCTTTTTTCAATTGTTAGTTTTTTTTTTATTGATTAAATCATGAATCTTTGTAGGACAGTATTAAATAAAGATCTCATCGAAAACTTACAGCAGCTTGCCAAACAAAGGCTAAGAGAAAAAAGAGCACAGGGATGACTGGCATAAAATCTACGATTGGATTAAGAAAAGCGTAAGACTCGGGTAACTTAGCAAAGAAAAAACTACTCGAATGAAGGGCAGAATTAAGACAGCTACAGATAAAACTAAAGATATTAAGCATAACAAACATTTCATTCTTGGAGATAATTGTATTTGATTGAGTTTTGAGTTATTGATTAAGGGATAAACGGGGAAAATGAACAAAAGAATCCTGCTTTTTTTACGTACTCAATCAAAAACCCCTCAATTCTCGCACGAAAATAGAAGGAAGCATACTTTCATACAATATCTTAATTGAATTCTATCTAATGATCAATAAATTCAGTGGAATTCTCTAACTAGTTGTGTGAAATCCTAGTACCAATCTAACGGATTCCATAGAGGTTTTTATTGATTGTGATTTGACAATTCATTAAAATTATTCAATAATATTAAATTGATTGAAAAAAAAAAGAAACAACTCTAGAAGTTGTGGATGTGGGATGGATGTGGGGCGTGGCCGAGTGGTAAGGCGCCGGGTCTTGTTCCCGGAATATCGAAGGTTCGAAACCTTTCGTCCCAGCACATCCCACACTTTTCTTTCTTCTAGTTACTAGTTCGAAGAAAGAGAACTTTTTCCTCTGTGCCTATAAAGGATGGAATCCGTATGTGGTCAATGTGTAGTGGGGCGTGGCCAAGTGGTAAGGCAACGGGTTTTGATCTCGTTATTCGAAGGTTCGAATCCTTCCGCTCCAAGGTATTCTATACCTTATGTAGAATACCAATTAGTAATTGATAAAAGTCAATATCAATTACTATACTTTCGATTCAGCCAATGACTATTCATGATTCCATATTGAATCAATTCCAGACGGGTTCTAAAGGAAAGCAGTTTTATGGTGAAACTTCGTTTAAAACGATGCGGTCGGAAGCAACGTGCGACTTGAAGGACATGATGAACTATGGATTCTTAACACCCATCATTTTCTTTCTTTTTTGAAGATTCTAGTTCGAGTATAGAAGGTGCTCTGAACTCGACATACAAAATTTGTTTTTTATTTCCACTTTCCACGAACCCTTTTTTCGTTTTCGTGAACGTGTAAGTAATTAATTAAATAGGATACAATGGAGCTCGAGAAGAAATGATTGAGTCATTTCTCAGAGGTAGGGATCTATGGCTCACAGCAATTAATAGACGAACTTCGTGACTCTTATTTCTTATTTAATAAGAAAGAAATGGAAACAATCCAATTCCAGCAAGAGGTTTAAGTGTATCGAATCGAGGGGAATCAACCATTCGTATGATTCTTTAAAGAGAAAGAAATCACAAAAGGGATGTTGCTACCCTTTTGGTATGATTACGGATCACCGAAGTAATGTTTAAGCCTAACGATTCAAAAAAAAAAGTTAAAATATCATGTAACAAGAAAACGCCATTTTCAATTGTCTCAACAATTTCATTTTCATAAAAAAAGGAAAATTGATTCTAAACGAGACAAAAAGGGAGTTAAAGAGAGCTCAATAAATGAATGAACCTTAGGACCTTTTCACTCTTTCTTTGGGTAAGAATGATCCAACAACCTGAGCTATAAAAAAAATGATTTTTTGATGAATTGGGGTTCTCACTTGATTTTCGAATCGATAGATCACCCTTCGAATCATTCTTTCTCGAGCCGTACGAGGAGAAAACCTCCCTTACGTTTCTAAGGGGGGCTGTAGTCATCTACAGCTATCCCAATGGGCCATCTATCGAATCGTTGCAATTGATGTTCGATCCCGAAGAGATGGAAGGGCTCTTTGTAAAGTGGGTCTTTACGACCCGATCAATAATCAAACTTCTTTAAATCTTCCTGCTATTTTTCATTTCATTGAAAAAGGAGCTGAGCCTACGAGAACCGTTTATAATATCTTAAAGAAAGCAAAAATTTTTCAAGAACTTTCAGGATTTTTTTTTAATCCGAATCCTCTTTTTTTGTTCTACGAACAAGGAAGCTATAAGTAATGCAACTATAAATTATAAATCTCATGGAGAGTTCGATCCTGGCTCAGGATGAACGCTGGCGGCATGCTTAACACATGCAAGTCGGACGGGAAGTGGTGTTTCCAGTGGCGGATGAGTAGGGCAGAGGCCTACTATTTCTTCATCTAGGATCTGACTTAATACTTAATATAATAACCCCCAAAAAAATAGAAAATATAGGAGGTAAAATCAATATGAATCTAGATGATTCTAGTCATTTTTTATGCGGTGCAGCAGCATTAGTTTGGATCACAAGTTGAAACCGTATCTAGGATACGACTTATTACTTAATATAATATATATTAATATTAACCAAAAAAAAATCTAAAATATAGGAGGTAGAATCAAAATGATTCTAGTCATTTTTTATGTGGTGCAGCAAGCCCGCATTAGTTTGGATCACAAGTTGAAACCGTATAAAGAGGTTATTTTGATTATACTTATTATAATCAAAATGATAATTCGAATTTGGTACTTCTATATAAAAAGGTTTATAGAATTGATTTTCAAGTATTTTCTTAATATAGAAGCTTGGAAAATATTTCTCGGTTGGAAGTACCTTTTATTGGTTTGGAGGCTATTTGAAAAATCGATATTCAACCTATCTATGTGGGTGGCGATCTCCCAGTATCTTTCGAAAAAAGAAAATTGGGTAGAAATACTCATAATTTGTGTCGATCGAATTATCCAACTATATCTATATCTGGATAAGCATTATTCGATCGAGTATAAGTACGTGCTCTGTTTTGGAGGTGTAATAATGATGAAGTGGTTTAATCTGCTAAGTCCTTGGTATTACCCACAACCGCAGAACGTGACTTATGTTTCGAACAAAACGACAGATAGAGCCGGCAACACTACCCTCGAGGTCATACACTATGACCAAAGGGGGAACATGACTGTGGAATTGGAAAAATACGACCGAAGGGGGAACAGGATCCTATATGATAGGAAAAGAAAAAAAACCAAACCTTGGTGGAAACGAATTTTTTAATTCGTTCAAAAACTAGCTACGTGTGCACTGCACGTAGCTAGTGTCAATACAGCACTAGTCCTTTTTTTTTTTCACTTTGATTTCTTTTTGATTTTGTCTAGCGTAGACTGTCTCTTGGCCCGTAGGTCCTGACACAAGGTTAGAATTCTAGCTCTTCCAGAGTGGTATCTCACTGACGGCTTGGCCCCCCGGAAGGGGGCCTTCTTCGCCCTCCACCTAAGCTGCGCAGGAAAGGCCTAAAGCCAATCCCAGGGAACAGTAAAGCTTCATAGGGTCTTTCTGTCCAGGTGCTTGTCAACGTTCATTTTATATTGACAATAGTGTATTGAATAAATAGAATTTCATTATGGTAATTTTCAATTAAGTAAATCTATTTCTCTCCGAATTCTAATTCTAGATGGGGTTTGCAATCTCTTTATTTTTTTTATGATTCATCTATACACTCGGGTTGCTAACTCAACGGTAGAGTACTCGGCTTTTAAGTGCGACTAGAATCTTTTACACATTTGGATGAAGCAACGAATTCATCCATACCATTGGTAGAGTTTGTAAGACCACGACTGATCCTGAAAGAGAAGAGAACGAATGGAAAAAACAGCATGTCGTATTAACGAATTAAGGAAGAACTCTAAGAGCACTTCATTCTTAATCCTTACCGGATCAATACAAAGTATTCTTTGAATTCTTATATTATATTTCAATATGGGTCGAGTGAATAAATGGATAGAGCCGCAAGGATCCAATTATAGAATATAGAAAACAAAAAGCAACGAGCTTCTCTTCTTAATTCGAATGATTTCCCGATCTAATTAGACGTTAGAAATATATTAGTACCTGATTCGGGAAAAGGTTCTCCCATAACCATAAAAATAAGTGGATTCTCCATTTCTTTATTTCTTTTTTTTTTGAATCCTAATTATTAACTATCTCCACTCTTATTGAGTGGAGACGAATGTGTAGAAGAAACGGTATATTGATAAATAGAATCAATTCTAAAATCAAAAGAGCGATCGGGTTGCAAAAATAAAGGATTTCTTATTATTTCAATATCCTAATTAAAGAACACAAACCTATTGGTTGGATGAAAAAAAAAGAGAATCCCTTGATAAGCTTATCTATCTTCAGGGTAGATATCATTTTCTGACTATCTACCTTGTTTTGACTGTATCGCACTATGTATCATTTGATAGTCCAAGAAACCCTCGGTCTTTGGTTCAAATCTCATTTTCAATGGAAGAATTACAAGGATATTTCCAAATAGGTAGATCTCGACGACAAGACTTCTTATATCCACTTCTATTTCAGGAGTCTATTTATGCGCTTGCTCATGATCATGGTTTAAATAGATCGATTCTTTCTGAACCTCTCGAAAATTTAGGTTATGACAATAAATCCAGTTCACTAATTTCAAAACGTTTAATTACTCGAATGTATCAACAGAAGCATTTGATTCTCTTTGATAATGATTTTAACCAAAATACATTTCGTGATCAGAATCAGAAGAAGCATTTTTATTCTAAAATGATATCAGAGGGTTTTTCACTCATTGTGGAAATTCCATTCCCTCTGCGATTAGTACCTTCCCTAGAAGCGAAAGAAATAGCAAAATCTCATAATTTACGATCAATTCATTCAACATTTCCCTTTTTAGAGGATAAATTATCACATTTAAATAATGCCTTAGATATACTAATACCCTACCCCATCCATTTGGAACTCTTGATTCAAACCCTTCGCTATTGGATACAGGATACCCCCGCTTTGCATTTATTACGATTCTTTCTCTACGAGTCTCAGAATTCGAATAATCTGATTACTCAAAAAAAAATCGATATTTCGCATTTTTCAAATCAGAATCAAAGATTTTTCTTGTTCCTATATAATATTCATATATATGAATGCGAATCCATATTCGTTTTTCTCCGTAAACAATCTGTTCATTTACGATCAAGATCGTATAGAGCCCTTCTTGAGCGAACACATTTTTATCGAAAAATAGACAAGTTTTTCTTCATTTTTCATAAAAATTTTCAGACCACCTTATGGTTGTTCAAGGATCCTTTCATGAATTATGTCAGATATCAAGGAAAAGCCATTCTGGCTTCAAAAGGAACACCTCTTCTGATAAAAAAATGGAAGTATTACCTTGTCAATTTTTGTCAAGGTTATTTTGACTTGTGGCCTCAACCAGATAGAATTCAAATAAACCAATTCTCCAAGCACTCCCTCGATTTTCTGGGCCATCTTTCAAGTTTACGGCTAAAGCCTTGTGTGGTAAGGAGTCAAATGTTAGAAAATTCATTTATTATAGATGTTTCTATTAATAAGTTTGATACTATAGTCCCC